CAAGGTTTTTCTCAAGCCTGTTCGTATGATACCTAATAATACCTAATAATATGGTATTAAAAAAAAAGTAATTCTAGGACACCCGTGTGAATTCGGACCTCTCCGATTCAACCCGGACCGTAGCATAGTTCTTGACCTAAAATTCTACGCAAATCAAGATCGAGAAAAGGAAGTTTTGCAATCATTGACTCAAACTCATTGTCGAATCCCATTCAGCAGAATATGGAGGTACTTATGGCGGAACGGGCCAATCTGGTATTTCACAATAAAGTGATAGATGGAACTGCTATTAAACGACTTATTAGCCGATTAATAGATCACTTCGGGATGGCATATACATCACACATCCTAGATCAAGTAAAGACTCTAGGTTTCCAGCAAGCCACTGCTACATCCATTTCATTAGGAATTGATGATCTTTTAACGATACCTTCCAAGGGCTGGCTTGTCCAAGATGCTGAACAACAAAGTTTGATTTTGGAAAAACACCATCATTATGGGAATGTACATGCGGTAGAAAAATTACGCCAATCTATTGAGATATGGTATTCTACAAGTGAATATTTGCGACAAGAAATGAATCCTAATTTTAGGATGACGGACCCTTTCAATCCGGTCCATATGATGTCTTTTTCGGGGGCTAGGGGAAATGCATCTCAAGTACATCAATTAGTAGGTATGAGAGGATTAATGTCGGATCCCCAAGGACAAATGATTGATTTACCTATTCAAAGTAATTTACGCGAAGGACTGTCTTTAACAGAATATATTATTTCTTGCTATGGAGCCCGTAAAGGAGTTGTAGATACTGCTGTACGCACATCAGATGCTGGATATCTTACGCGTCGACTTGTTGAAGTAGTTCAACATATTGTTGTACGTAGAACAGATTGTGGCACTATCCGAGGGATTTCTGTGAGTCCTCGAAATAAAAATCGGATGATGTCAGAAAGAATTTTTATTCAAACATTAATTGGTCGTGTCTTAGCAGACGATATATATATAGGTTCCCGGTGTGTCGCCTTTCGAAATCAAGATCTTGGGGTTGGACTTGTCAACCGATTAATAACCTTTGGAACACAATCAATATCTATTCGAACTCCCTTTACTTGTCGGAGTACATCTTGGATCTGTCGATTATGTTATGGTCGGAGCCCCACTCATGGTGACCTAGTTGAATTGGGGGAAGCTGTAGGTATTATTGCGGGTCAATCTATTGGCGAACCGGGGACTCAGCTAACATTAAGAACCTTTCATACCGGCGGAGTATTTACAGGAGGTACTGCCCAACATGTACGAGCCCCTTATAATGGAAAAATAAAATTCAATGAGGATTTGGTTCATCCTACACGTACACGTCACGGGCATCCTGCCTTTCTATGTTATATAGACTTGTCTGTAATTATTGAGAGCGAAGATATTATACATAGCGTGACTATTCCACCAAAAAGTTTTCTTTTAGTTCAAAATGATCAATATGTGGAATCAGAACAGGTGATTGCTGAGATTCGCGAGGGAACATACACTTTTCATTTTAAAGAGAGGGTTAGAAAATATATTTATTCTGACTCAGAGGGCGAAATGCACTGGAGTACTGATGTGTCCCATGCACCCGAATTTACATATAGTAATGTCCATCTCTTACCAAAAACAAGTCATTTATGGATATTATCAGGAGGTTCATGCGGATCTAGTCTAATTCTTTTTTCGATCCACAAAGATCAAGATCAAATGAACATACCCTTTCTTTCCATTGAAAGAAAATCTATTTCTAGCCTCTCAGGGAATAACGATCAAGCGAGCCAAAACTTTTTTAGTTCGGATTTTTATGATAAAAAAAAATCCGGGATTCCCGATTATTCAGAATTGAATGGAATCGCAGGTACTAGTCATTATAATTTCATATATTCTGATATTTTTCATGAGAACTCGGATTTATTAGCAAAAAGGCGAAGAAATAGATTTCTCATTCCATTCCAATCGATTCAAGAGCAAGAGAAAGAATTCATACCGCATTCAGGTATCTCAATTGAAATACCCATAAATGGTATTTTCCGTAGAAACAGTATTTTTGCTTTTTTTGATGATCCTAGATACAGAAGAAAGAGTTCCGGAATTCTTAAATATGGGACTCTCAAGGCGGACTCAATCATCCAAAAAGAGGATATGATTGAGTATCGAGGAGTCCAAAAAGTTAAGACAAAATACGAAATGAAAGTAGATCGCTTTTTTTTCATTCCCGAAGAAGTGCATATTTTACCCGAATCCTCTGTCATAATGGTACAGAACTATAGTCTCATTGGAGTCGATACACGAATCACTTTAAATATAAGAAGCAAAGTGGGCGGGTTGATCCGAGTGGAGAGAAAAAAAAAAAGGATTGAACTAAAAATCTTTTCGGGGGATATCCATTTTCCGGACAAGACAGATAAGATATCCCGACACAGTGGCATCTTGATACCGCCAGGAAGGGGAAAAACAAACTCTAAGGAATCCAAAA